GTTGTACGTCGAATAGATTGTGGCACCGTCCGTGGTATTTCTGTGAGTCCTGGGAATGGTATGGTGCCAGAAAGGATTTTTATCCAAACATTGATTGGTCGTGTACTAGCCGATGATATATATATGGGCACGCGCTGTATTGCCACTAGAAATCAAGACGTTGGGATTGGACTTGTAAATCGATTCATAACCTTTCGAGCACAACCAATAGCTATTCGAACCCCCTTTACTTGTAGGAGTGCATCTTGGATCTGTCGATTATGTTATGGACGGAGTCCTACTCATGGCGACCTGGTTGAATTGGGAGAAGCTGTAGGTATTATTGCAGGCCAATCGATTGGAGAACCGGGTACTCAATTAACATTAAGAACTTTTCATACCGGCGGAGTATTCACGGGGGGTACTGCGGAACATGTGCGAGCCCCTTCTAATGGAAAAATCAAATTCAAGGAGAATTTAGTTCATCCGACACGTACACGCCATGGACATCCCGCCTTTCTCTGTTCCATAAACTTGTATGTAACTATTGAAAGTGAAGATATTCGACATAATGTAAATATTCCACCCCAAAGTTTTCTTTTAGTTCAAAACGATCAATATGTAGAATCAGAACAAGTGATTGCTGAGATTCGCGCAGGAACATCTACTTTGAATTTTAAAGAGAAAGTTCGAAAACATATTTATTCTGACTCAGACGGAGAAATGCACTGGAGCACCGATGTGTATCATGCACCCGAATTTACATATGGAAATGTTCATCTATTACCAAAAACAAGTCATTTATGGATATTATTAGGAGAGCCGCGCAGATCCAGTCTAGTTTCACTTTCGATCCACAAGGATCAAGATCAAATGAGTGCGCATTCTCGTTCTGTCAAGAGAAAATCTACTTCTAACCTCTCAGGAACGAATGATCCGTCGAGAGGAAAATTCTTTACTTCGCATTTTTCGGATAAAAAAGAAGATAGGATTCCTGATTATTCAAACCTTAGTCGAATTATAAGTACCGGTCGTTGTAATCTCGTAGATCCGACCATTCTCTACCAGAATTTTGATTTATTCTCAAAGAGGCGAAGAAATAGATTCATCATTCCACTCCAATCGATTCAAAAACGCGAGAACGAATTAACACCTCCCTCGGATATCTTGATTGAAATCCCCATCAATGGCGTTTTCCGTAGAAATAGTATTCTTGCTTATTTGGACGATCCTCGATACAGAAGAAAGAGTTCGGGCATTACTAAATATGGGACTCTAGAAATGCATTCAATCGTCAAAAAAGAGGATTTGATTGAGTATCGAGGAGGTAAGGAATTTAGGCCAAAATACCAAATGAAAGTAGATCGTTTTTTTTTCATTCCCGAGGAGGTGCATATATTAGCCGGATCTTCTTCCATAATGGTACAGAACAATAGTATCATTGGGGCGGATACACAAATTACTTTAAATATAAGAAGCCGGGTAGGCGGGTTGGTCCGAGTGGAGAGAAAAAAAAAAAGAATTGAACTTAAAATATTTTCTGGAGATATCCATTTTCCTGGAGAGATAGATAAGATATCCCGACATAGTGGCGTTTTGATACCACCGGGAGCAGGAAAACAAAATTACAAGGAATCCAAAAAATGGAAAAATTGGATCTATGTTCAACGGATCACACCTAGTAAGAAAAAGTATTTTGTTTTGGTTCGTCCTGTCGTCACATATGAAATAACGGACGGTATAACTTTAGGAAGACTTTTCCCCCCGGATCTGTTGCAGGAAAGGGATAATGTGAAACTTCGAGTTGTCAATTATATCCTTTATGGAAATGGTAAACCAATTCGGGGAATTTCTGATACAAATATTCAATTAGTTCGGACTTGTTTAGTATTGAATTGGGACCAAGATAAAAAAAGTTCTTCTAGTCAAGAAGCTCGTGTTTCTTTTGTTGAAATAAGGGCAAATGGTTTGATTCGACATTTCCTAAGAATCGACTTGCTGAAATCCACTATTTCATATATCGGAAAAAGGAATGACCCACCGGGCTCAGGATTGCTCCCGGATAATGGATCTGATTGCACCAATATAAATCCGTTTTCTTCCATTTATTCCAAAGTAAGAATTCAACAACCCCTTAATCAAAATCAAAGAACTATTCATACGTTGTTGAATAGAAATAAGGGATTCCAATCGTTGATAATTTTGTCATCATCCAATTGTTTTCGAATGGGTCCATTCAACGATGTAAAATATCACAATGTGATAAAAGAATCAATTCAAATTACAAAAGATCCTGTAATTCCAATTAAGAATTCGCCGGGGCCTTTAGGAACAGCCTTTCTAATTGCGAATGTTTATTCATTTTACCATTTAATAACTCATAATCAGATCTTGGTAAATAACTATTTCCAACTTGACAATTTAAAAGAGACTTTTCAAGTAATTAAATTTAAATATTATTTAATCGATGAAAATGAAAAAATTTATAACCTCCGTCCGTGCAGTAACATTATTTTCAATT